CCCATCTAATGGAAAAATAAAATTCAATGAGGACTTGGTTCATCCGACACGTACACGTCATGGGCATCCCGCCTTTCTATGTTCTATAGACTTGTATGTAACTATTGAGAGTGAAGATATTCTACATAATGTGAATATTCCACCCAAAAGTTTGCTTTTAGTTCAAAACGATCAATATGTAGAATCAGAACAAGTAATTGCTGAGATTCGCGCAGGAATATCCACTTTGAATTTTAAAGAGAAGGTTCGAAAACATATTTATTCTGATTCAGACGGAGAAATGCACTGGAGTACCGATGTCTATCATGCACCCGAATTTACATATGGTAATGTTCATCTATTACCAAAAACAAGTCATTTATGGATATTATTAGGAGGGCCGTGCAGGTCCAGTCTAGTCTACCTTTCGATCCACAAGGATCAGGATCAAATGAATGCGCATTCTCTTTCTGGCAAGCGAAGATATACTTCTAACCTCTCAGTAACCAATGATCAGGCGAGGCAGAAATTGTTTAGTTCGGATTTTTATGGTCAAAAAGAAGATAGGATTCCTGATTATTCAGACCTTAATCGAATCATATGTACTGGTCAGTATAATCTCGTATATTCGCCTATTCTTCACGGGAATTCTGATTTATTGTCAAAAAGGCGAAGAAATAAATTCATCATTCCACTACACTCGATTCAAGAACTCGAGAATGAACTAATGCCCTGTTCAGGTATCTCGATTGAAATCCCCGTAAATGGTATTTTCCGTCGAAATAGTATTCTTGCTTATTTCGATGATCCTCGATACAGAAGAAAGAGTTCGGGCATTATTAAATATGGGACTATAGAAACGCATTCAGTCATCAAAAAAGAGGATTTGATTGAGTATCGAGGAGTCAAGGAATTTAGGCCAAAATACCAAATGAAAGTAGATCGATTTTTTTTCATTCCTGAAGAGGTGCATATCTTGCCCGGATCTTCTTCCATAATGGTACGGAACAATAGTATCGTTGGGGTCGATACACAAATCACCTTAAATCTAAGAAGCCGAGTCGGTGGGTTGGTCCGGGTGGAGAGAAAAAAAAAACGAATTGAACTGAAAATCTTTTCTGGAGATATCCATTTTCCTGGAGAGACGGATAAGATATCCAGACATACCGGCGTTTTGATACCACCAGGAACAGGAAAAAGAAATTCCAAGGAATACAAAAAAGTTAAAAATTGGATCTATGTCCAACGAATTACACCTAGTAAGAAAAGGTTTTTTGTTTTAGTTCGACCTGTCGTCACATATGAAATAACGGACGGTATAAATTTAGGAACCCTTTTTCCACCGGATCCATTGCAGGAAAGGGATAATGTGCAACTTCGAATTGTCAATTATATCCTTTATGGAAATGGCAAACCGATTCGAGGAATTTCTGACACAAGTATTCAATTAGTTCGGACTTGTTTAGTATTGAATTGGAACCAAGACAAAAAAAGTTCTTCTTGCGAAGAAGCCCGTGCTTCTTTTGTTGAAATAAGGACAAATGGTTTGATTCGACATTTCCTAAGAATCAACTTAGTGAAATCCCCTATTTCGTATATCGGAAAAAGGAATGATCCGTCGGGGTCAGGATTGCTCTCTGATAATGGATCAGATTGTACCAATATCAACCCCTTTTCTGCCATTTATTCCTATTCCAAGGCAAAAATTCAACAATCTCTTAACCAACCTCAAGGAACTATTCATACGTTGTTGAATAGAAATAAGGAATGTCAGTCGTTGATAATTTTGTCAGCAGCCAATTGTTCTCGAATGGAGCCATTCAAAGATGTAAAATATCACAGTGTGATAAAAGAATCAATTAAAAAGGATCCCCTAATTCCAATTAGGAATTCATTGGGCCCTTTAGGAACATGCCTTCCAATTGAGAATTTTTATTCATCTTACCATTTAATAACTCATAATCAGATCTTAGTAACTAAATATTTGCAACTTGACAATTTAAAACAGACTTTTCAAGTGATTAAATTAAAATATTATTTAATGGATGAAAATGGAAAAATTTTTAATCCCGATCCATGCCGTAACATTATTTTAAATCCAGTCAATTTGAATTGGTCTTTTCTCCATCACAATTATTGTGCAGAGACATCTAAAATAATTAGTCTTGGACAGTTTATTTGTGAAAATGTATGTATAGCCAAAAATGGACCGCCCCTCAAATCGGGTCAAGTTATACTTGTTCAAGTTGACTCGATAGTGATACGATCAGCTAAGCCTTATTTGGCCACCCCCGGAGCAACTGTTCATGGCCATTATGGGGAAACCCTTTACGAAGGAGATACATTAGTTACATTTATATATGAAAAATCGAGATCTGGTGATATAACACAGGGTCTTCCAAAAGTAGAACAGGTCTTAGAAGTGCGTTCGATTGATTCAATATCCATGAATCTAGAAAAGAGGGTTGAGAGTTGGAACAAATGTATACCAAGAATTCTTGGAATTCCTTGGGGATTCTTG